ATTGGTATTATTATAATAGTTTTAAAATGAAGATTTTTGGGGTTAAAAACATTTTTAAGGTTTATTCCTGTTTCCGGGGGGCTTTCAGGAGTGTTAATGACCTTAGGAGTGTTGGGGGGTAGGGGGGCTTTTACGCGCGTATAAAACCCCAGGGTGCAGTAATATAAGTATTATGTAGAGAATTGGATTTATGTTATGCACTAAAGATCTGTAATGCAACTCCTACATTCTGCATGTCCTACGAGAATGCATTAACGTATTACTTCAGAAAGAATATACACCTCCCATTAACTATCTGAGAGTTCACTCTGAAATGCAAAATGAAAGGAAGACGAAAATAAAAAACCCCCCATCCCCTGGAGAGAGTGCTTGGCATGTTGGGTGCTCCCATTTATGTTTTAAAAGCATTAACTTATGCCATTTTAACCCACTGCATGGGTAGTTATAAATGAAGTGTACCTGAAATAGGAACCAAATGCCAGAGGTCAGATTGAATGCAAGGTCCTGGCTACTGTCCCTGACTATCAATAATATTTATGCCTTAAGTTATAGATTCCATGGTAGGTTCTTACTGGGTTCAAAATTACTGAGATCACGTGTAACTGGATTTTGGTATACCATTTTAAAGGTCTTTTTCTCAGGTATGTACTGCTTTGTCCAATCACTCAAATGTACGATTTAATTCAGGGATAGTCTATTTTGAAAGTACATAATTAATTGATGACATAAATGTTTAAATTACACTCATGTGGAATAATACATATATGTTCTTACCCTATGGTTATATGCATGTAATGGGGATATTATATATGTACTTGAAAGTTCAAAGAATAGTTTAGTTTTAGAACACTAGCTTTGGGAGTTAGCGGTGAGGGTTTGAATCCCTTTTCTTTGAGCAGTAGGGGGGACTTTAACCCCCGGCCTCCGGTTTACAAGACCGGCGCTCTGGGCTGAGCTACTAATGCATAGTCATCCTATAAATTTGTTCTCTAGGATGCTTACTGCTGGTATAACGAGGAGGAATAGGGAGAAGTAGATGACGGATGCAGCTTGGCCAATGATAATGTATGGGTGTTCGACTGGTATCCCTCCGATTCAGGTCAGGATTGCAATGTCTGCGATTAGGGTTCAGAATAGAAATTGGGTAAGTGGACGGAAAGTTAGGCCTCGTTGTTTGGACGTGTGGAGAATTGGAACAACTATCAATACTAGAATGGAGCCTAGTAAGGCTAGGACACCTCCCAGTTTGTTTGGAATAGATCGGAGGATGGCGTAGGCAAATAGGAAGTATCATTCGGGCTTGATGTGTGGTGGGGTAACTAGTGGATTAGCGGGTGTGAAGTTATCGGGGTCTCCTAGTAGGTTGGGTGAAAATAGGGCAAGGGAGGAGAGGGCTAGTAGGGCAATTACGAATCCGAGCAAGTCTTTGTAGGAGAAGTAGGGGTGGAATGGAATTTTGTCTACGTCGGAATTTATTCCTAGGGGGTTGTTTGATCCTGTTTCATGTAGGAAAAGCAGGTGAAGTAAGGTGGCGGCTGCAATGATGAAGGGAAATAGGAAGTGGAAGGCAAAGAATCGGGTGAGGGTAGCGTTGTCGACTGAGAAGCCTCCTCAGATTCATTGAACGAGGTTATTGCCAATGTAAGGGACGGCGGATAGGAGGTTGGTAATGACTGTCGCACCTCAGAATGATATTTGGCCTCAGGGAAGGACATATCCAACGAAAGCCGTTATTATTACTAGGAGCAGAAGAACTACCCCAATGTTTCAGGTTTCTTTGTTTAGATAAGATCCGTAGTATAGTCCTCGGCCAATGTGAAGATAAATGCAAATGAAGAAAAATGATGCGCCGTTGGCATGAAGGCTTCGGATTAACCATCCGTAGTTTACGTCTCGACAAATGTGTGCGACGGATGAGAAGGCTGTGGCGATATCAGAGGTGTAATGTATAGCTAGAAAGAGTCCTGTTAGGATTTGGACGATTAGGCATATTCCTAGGAGAGATCCAAAGTTTCATCAGGCTGAAATGTTGGAGGGGGTTGGTAGGTCGACTACTGCATCGTTGGCAATTTTTAGGAGGGGGTGGGTTTTACGAAGGCTGGCCATTAGGTGTTTCTATAGTTGAATAACAACGGTGGTTTTTCAAGTCATTAGTCCTGGTTAAAGTCCTGGTGGAAATTATGACCTATATCATGTCTTTGTTTTTATTTGGTTTAGTGCTTGGGTTGCTGGCGGTGGCCTCGAATCCTTCTCCTTATTTTGCGGCGTTAGGCCTTGTGATTGTTGCGGGGGTTGGGTGTGGGGTGATTGTGGGCCATGGAGGGTCTTTTTTATCTTTGGTGTTGTTTTTAATTTATTTGGGAGGGATGTTGGTTGTATTTGCTTATTCTGCTGCTTTAGCGGCGGAGCCCTACCCGGAGGGGCTTGGGAGTGGTCCGGTTGTTGAGTTGATGGTGAGTTATGGGGTTATGGTTGTTATTGCTTCTTGGGTATTTTGAGGGGGGTGATTTGAGTTTTCTTGGTTGTCTGTAGATGAGTTGGGGGAGTTATTAATTGTTCGGGGGGATACTAGCGGTGTTGCGTTAATGTATTCTTTGGGAGGTGGGTTATTGGCTGTTAGTGCCTGGGTGCTTGTTTTAACTTTGTTTATTGTGTTGGAAGTGACTCGTGGTTTTAGTCGTGGTGTTCTTCGTTCTGTTTAAATTATTAGTATTATTACAGCTATGGCCAGTGTGAAGAGAAATAGGGTTAGATAGGTCTTTACTATGCCTCGTTGGGCGTTGCTTGTGGTTGTTACTAGGGGGATGTTGATAGAGACCAGGGCTTTAGGGGCTACTTTTTCTAACCAGGTTTGGTCAATTGTTTGGCTTGCAAGGGTTTGGCCTAATGTAAGGTTTAATTTAGGCGTTATTCGGTGGATGATTGAGGGGAAATACCCGAGGGCGTTTGAGAAGTGATGGGGGGTTAGTGATGGAAGTGGTTTAAACTGTTTGCTTGTGAGTGATGCGAGTTCTAGGGCTAGGAGAAGGCCGAGGATAGTGACTGTTAAGGCTGCTATTTTGAGTGGGATTGGTATTGTTATTACTTGGGTTTTTAGGGGTAAAATGTTGGAGGTGATTAGTAGCCCTGCAATAATGCTTCCTCAGGCTAGTCGCTTGATAGGGTTAATGACGGCGGGGTTGTTTTCGTTGATTGGGGACAGGGGGTTAAATCGGGGATGGCCTATTGATACGAAGAAAATTACTCGTATACTGTAGATAGCGGTAAAGGAGGTGGCGATAAGGGTTAAGGCAAGGGCTCAGGCGTTAAGGTAGGAGGTGTTGAGTGCCTCTAGGATGGCATCTTTGGAGAAAAATCCGGCTAGGAACGGGGTGCCGGTTAGGGCTAGGCTTCCTAGCGTAAGACAGGAGGAGGTGAAGGGGGTTAGGTGTTGCATTCCTCCTATTTTTCGAATGTCTTGTTCATCATTGAGGCTGTGGATAATTGAGCCGGAGCATAGGAATAATATTGCTTTGAAGAAGGCGTGGGTGCAGATGTGCAGGAAGGCAAGTTGAGGTTGGTTGAGTCCAATAGTAACTATTATTAACCCTAGTTGGCTTGATGTAGAGAAGGCTACAATTTTTTTAATATCATTCTGGGTAAGGGCGCAAGTGGCGGTGAATAAAGTTGTTAATGCTCCTAAGCATAGGCAGGTTGTGAGGGCTGTTTGGTTGTTTTCCATTAGGGGGCTTAGGCGGATTAGGAGGAAAATGCCAGCGACAACCATGGTGCTGGAATGCAGTAGGGCGGAGACCGGTGTAGGGCCTTCCATGGCGGAAGGCAGTCATGGGTGAAGTCCAAATTGTGCTGATTTTCCTGTGGCTGCCAGGATAAGGCCTAGGAGGGGATAAGTTAGGTTTATTGAGCTAGCGTTTGAGAAGATTTGTTGGATTTCTCATGAGTTGAGGTTTGTTGCCATTCAAGCTATTGAGAAAATTAAACCGATGTCTCCTACGCGGTTGTAAAGTACTGCTTGCAAGGCAGCAGTATTTGCGTCTGCGCGGGAGTATCATCAGCCGATTAGTAAGAATGATATGATTCCGACACCTTCTCAGCCGATAAACAGTTGGAATATATTGTTTGCGGTAACTAGGATGATTATGGCAATTAGGAAGACTAGGAGGTATTTGAAAAATCGATTTATGTTAGGGTCGGAGTGCATATATCATGATGCGAATTCGAGAATTGATCAAGTTACGTAGAGGGCTACGGGGGTGAAGATAATTGAGTAGTGGTCGAAGTAAAAGCTGATGTTGATGTCGTATATAAGTGTATTTATTCAGCTTCAGGTGGTTGTTACGACTTCTGCGCCTTCGTTAAGGAAGAGGGATAGGGGGAGGAGGCTAACGAAAAATGCTAGTTTCACAGCGGTTTTGACTTTGGTTAAGGCCCAGTCTGGTAATTGGGGATTGGGGGTTATAGTGGTTATTAAGGGATATAGGAGGAGAATAAAGATGATGATTAGGCTTGATGTTATTGCTAGTGCGGAGGGGTGCATAGCTGCTACTTGGATTTGCACCAAGAGTTTTTGGTTCCTAAGACCAACGGATGAGCTGTTATCCTTTAGAAGCTGTGTTTGCGAGTGAGCCTTGGAGTTCAACCAAGGGGGCAAAGATTAGCAGTCTTTGTTGCTGGCAAGCATCTCTCGGTGGATAAGAGGATTTTAACCCCTGTCTTTAGAATCACAATCTAATGTTTTTGTTAAACTATATCTACAGGCGGTTCAGCCTCATACTAGCTCTGGTTTTAGAATAAGTAAGAGGAGGGGGATAAGGTGGAGGGCGATGAGGAGATGTTCGCGAGAGTGTGTTGGTTCAATAGAGAGAATATGTGCGGGTAGCTGTCCTCGTTGGGTTATCAAGAATATGTAGAGGGAGTAGCCTGCTGTAATAAGAGTCCCGCCTCCTGTGAGGGCAAGAGTTCATCATGATCAGTTGAATAGAGAGGTAATAATTATTAGCTCTCCTATTAAGTTAGGAAGAGGGGGAAGGGCAAGGTTAGCAAGGCTTGCGAGAAATCATCATATCGCTATTAAGGGAAGGGCTATTTGTAAACCTCGGGCTAGTAGGAGGGTTCGGCTGTGCGTGCGTTCGTAGTTTGTATTAGCTAGGCAGAATAATGCAGAGGAAGTGAGGCCGTGGGCAATTATTAGGATTAGGGCTCCTGTAAATCCTCATGGGGTTTGAATAAGAATTCCTCCTACGACAAGGCCCATGTGGCTGACGGAGGAGTAGGCAATTAGTGACTTGAGGTCTGTTTGGCGTAGACAAATCGAGCCTGTTATGATTACTCCTCATAGGGCGAGGACAATAAAGGGATAGCTTAATTCTTTAGTGAGGGGATCAAGGATGGTAAGTATACGTATTATTCCGTAACCTCCTAGTTTTAGTAAAACGGCAGCTAGTACTATTGATCCTGCGACAGGGGCTTCTACGTGGGCTTTTGGTAGTCAAAGGTGTACTCCGTATAAGGGTATTTTAACTAAGAAGGCAAGTATGCAGCCAGCTCACCAGAATTTGTTTGCTCAGATTTCAGGGTGTCCGCTGGCAGTGTGCTGCAGGGTCAAGAGGGACAGGGTTCCGGTAGCATTCTGTAGTAATAGAAGTGCAACTAGAAGGGGTAGAGAGCCCGCTAGGGTGTAAAACAGGAAGTAGGTGCCGGCGTTAAGACGCTCTGTTTGGTTTCCTCAGCGGGTAATGAGGATGAGAGTGGGGATAAGGGTTGCTTCAAATATGACATAGAATATTAGGATTTCGGTAGCTCCAAAGGCTAGAATGAGGAAAAATTGTAGGGATGTAAGTAGGGAGATGTACATTCGTTGTCGGTTTTGTGGCTCTAGGGTAAGGTGGTTTTGGCTGGCGAGGATTATTAGGGGGAGGAGTCAGCAGGTTAAAACTAACAGGGGGGTAGATAGCCCATCTGTAGCTAGGTAGAGGTTGAGGGAAGTTCATCCGGTTTCGGATGCGTTTTTTAATCAGGTTAGGCTAATTGTAGCAATTAATAGGCTGTGAAATAGGCTGGATGGTCATAGTCATTTACGAGGGACTAGCCATGCTGTAGGGACTAGGAGTAGGGTTGGGATGAGGATTTTTAGCATTGTAATAAATTAAGGGCTTGTAATCGGTCTGTGCCATGTGTTCGGGCAGTGGCTACTAGTAATGCGAGTCCTGTGCTGGCTTCGCAGGCTGAAAATGCGAGGAGAAAAACTGGGAGGGCGGAGAAATTTGTGGAGCCAAATTGTATAGATCATAGGGACAGGGCAATAAATAGGGATAGTATTATTCCTTCGAGGCAGAGAAGAGCAGATAGTAGGTGGGTGCGGTGGAATGTCAGGCCTGCTAGTCCAAGAATGAAGGCTGAGGAGAAGGAGAAGTGGACAGGGGTCATAAGGTGATTATGGACTTTAACCATAAGTTTTTGAGCCGAAATCAAATGTTTTTTTTAAACTAATCGCCTATTCTGCTCATTCAAGTCCTCCTTGGATTCATTCGTAAATGAGGCCTAGAGTGAGTAGGAAGAGGATAGCAGAGGCCCATAGGAAGGTGAGTAGGGGAGAGTCTAATTGGTTTCCTCAGGGGAGGGGCAGTAATAGGGCAATTTCTAGGTCGAAGAGCAGGAAAAGGATGGCGACTAGAAAAAATCGTATGGAGAAGGGAAGGCGAGCTGAACCTAAAGGGTCAAATCCACATTCATAGGGGGAGAGCTTTTCATGGTCTGGGGTTATTTGTGGTAGCCAGAATGAGACAATTGCTAGAATGGAGGAGAGCAGCACGGTCAGTAGAATAATTGTTGTGATTAAATTCATTATCTTTCCTTGGGCTTGAACCAAGACCGAGTGATTGGAAGTCACGTATACTGGAATTAATACTAGAAAGATTATGAGCCTCATCAGTAGATAGAGATGTATAGGAATAATCAGACTACGTCTACGAAGTGTCAGTATCATGCGGCAGCTTCGAATCCGAAGTGGTGTTCTGATGTGAAGTGGAATTGGATTTGGCGGAGTAAGCATACAGCTAGGAATGTGGATCCAATAATTACATGGAGGCCATGAAATCCTGTTGCGACGAAGAAGGTTGATCCATAGACGCCGTCTGCAATAGTAAAAGGGGCTTCGTAATATTCTATTGCTTGTAGAAATGTGAAATAGAAACCAAGGAGGATGGTAAGAAGTAGTGATTGGATAGCTTGTTTACGTTCTCCTTCTATAATGCTGTGGTGTGCTCATGTTACGGTAACACCAGAAGCTAGTAGAACTGCGGTATTGAGAAGTGGGACCTCGAAAGGATCAAGAGGGGTAATCCCAGTTGGGGGTCAGCAGCCTCCTAGTTCAGGGGTTGGGGCGAGGCTTGAGTGGTAAAAGGCTCAGAAGAAGCCGAGGAAAAAGAATACCTCAGATGTAATGAAGAGAATTATTCCGTATCGCAGGCCTTTTTGGACGGGAGGGGTGTGGTGTCCTTGGAATGTGCCTTCTCGGACGATGTCTCGTCATCATTGGTATATTGTTAACAACAGGAGGATTGTGCCAAGTGTTATTAGGGTTGTTGAGTTATAGTGGAATCAAATTGCTAGGCCAGATGTCATTAACAAAGCGGCAGCGGCGCCTGTTAATGGTCAGGGGCTTGGGTCAACCATATGGTATGCGTGTGCTTGATGGGCCATTAGACGTTTTCTTGTAGGTAAAGGCTTAGGAGAAGTACGAATACGTAGGCCTGGATTATGGCAACGGCGACTTCTAGAAGGGTGAGGAGGAAGAGGAGAGTGGCTGTAAGGATTGCGACTGTTGGCATTAGAGGCAGTAAGACATAGGCTGCAGTGGCAATTAGTTGAATTAGCAGGTGGCCTGCTGTAAGGTTGGCGGTGAGTCGTACGCCTAGGGCGAAAGGGCGGATGAATAGGCTAATGGTTTCGATAATAATCAGCACGGGGATTAAAGGGGTTGGGGTTCCTTCGGGGAGGAGGTGGCCGAGGGCAATGGTTGGTTGATTTCGTATACCAATAATTACAGTGGCAAGTCAAAGTGGTACAGCGAATCCTATGTTAAGAGATAGTTGAGTTGTGGGGGTGAAGGTGTAGGGGAGAAGTCCCAGCATATTAAGGGTAATAAGGAATAGTATGAGTGATGTAAGTATCAGGGCTCATTTATGTCCTCCTAAGCTTATTGGGAGGAGAAGTTGCTGGGTAAATCGGTTAATGAATCAGTTCTGAAGGGTTAAAAGGCGGTTAGTTCGTCATCGGGCGGTGGGAGTTGGGAAAAGGATTCATGGGAGAAGGAGGGCTAGGGCTATTAAAGGAATTCCTAAGAAGAGGGGGCTTATAAATTGGTCGAAGAAGCTTAGTGTCATGGTCAGTTTCAGGATTCTGTTTTTGGTTTTTCTGTGCTTTGTGGGGAGGATTCATTTGGGAAGACGTGGGCTATTACTTTAGGGGGAAGGACAATTAAAAATACTAGTCAAGAGAAGACTAGGATAGCAAACCATGGTGCGGGGTTAAGTTGAGGCATGTCGCTAAGGGTGGTTGGGGGCCACCAATCTTTAGCTTAAAAGGCTAACGCTAGGTCCCAATTTAGCTTCTTAGCGAGGCGTCTTCAAGTATTATGGAGGATCAGTTTTCGAAGTGTTCTAGTGGAACGGCTTCAACTACGATTGGTATAAAGCTGTGGTTTGCACCACAAATTTCTGAGCATTGTCCATAGAATACTCCTGGACGAGATGTAATAAAGGCTGTTTGATTCAGGCGTCCTGGTACTGCGTCTATTTTTACACCAAGAGCTGGGACGGCTCATGAATGAAGGACGTCTTCGGCTGAGACTAACACTCGAACTGGGGATTCAATGGGAACAACCATTCGATGGTCTGCTTCTAATAGTCGGAATTGACCGGGGGCGAGGTCTTGTGTGGGAACCATATATGAGTCAAACCCAAGGTCTTCATAATCTGTGTACTCGTAGCTTCAGTATCATTGATGTCCTATTGCTTTAATAGTGAGGTGGGGGTCATTAATTTCGTCCATCAGATAAAGAATTCGGAGTGAGGGGAGGGCAATTAAAATAAGAATTACTGCGGGAAGAATCGTTCAAATAATTTCGATTTCTTGTGAGTCTAGAATGTACTTGTTTGTGAGTTTAGTTGAAACTATGGCAACAATAATATATAGAACGAGTGTGCTAATAAGAAATACGATTATTAAGGCGTGGTCGTGGAAATGTAGGAGTTCCTCTATAACGGGCGAGGCTGCATCTTGAAATCCTAGTTGTGAGGGATGGGCCATTAGTTTTTCAAGGTACGCGGGGGTTTAACCCACAATTCTGCCTTGACAAGGCAGTGTAATTTCTGTTTTACTAGTACCTTATTAAGAAAGTGGCAGAGTGGTTATGTGCTTGGCTTGAAACCAATTTACGGGGGTTCGATTCCCTCCTTTCTCGGCTTAGTTTGCCTGTACTTGAACGAAGGCGGGTTCTTCAAATGTGTGGTATGGGGGAGGGCAGCCGTGAAGTCACTCAACGTTAGTTGAGGTAAGTTCTACGGATAAGACTTCTCGTTTAGCTGCAAATGCTTCTCAAATAATGAATAGGAACAGGATGACCGCAACTAGGGATACTAGGGACCCGATTGAGGACACTGTGTTTCAAAGGGTGTAGGCATCAGGGTAGTCTGAGTAGCGTCGAGGCATTCCGGCTAGGCCCAGGAAGTGTTGGGGGAAGAATGTTAGATTTACTCCTACAAATATAACCCCAAAATGAATTTTCGTTCATGTGTCGTGCAGGGTGTAGCCAGAGAACAGTGGGAATCAGTGGACAAAGGCGGCGACAATTGCAAATACGGCTCCTATGGAGAGAACGTAGTGGAAGTGGGCTACTACATAATATGTATCATGCAGTACAATGTCGAGTGATGAATTTGCTAAGACAATACCTGTTAAGCCTCCTACTGTGAATAGGAAAATAAAGCCTAGGGCTCATAGGAGTGGGGTTTCTCATTTGATTGCGCCTCCGTGCAGTGTGGCTAGTCAGCTAAATACTTTAACACCAGTTGGAATTGCAATGATTATTGTAGCTGAGGTGAAGTAGGCTCGGGTGTCAACATCCATCCCAACTGTAAACATGTGGTGGGCTCAGACGATGAACCCTAGGAGTCCAATGGCCATTATAGCTCAGACTATACCCATGTAACCGAAAGGTTCTTTTTTACCTGAATAATAAGCAACGATATGAGAAATTATACCAAAGCCAGGGAGAATAAGAATGTAGACTTCAGGGTGACCAAAAAATCAAAATAAATGTTGATAAAGGATTGGATCTCCCCCTCCGGCAGGGTCAAAGAATGTGGTGTTTAAATTTCGATCGGTTAGTAGTATTGTAATTCCGGCAGCTAGTACGGGGAGAGAGAGGAGAAGAAGTACTGCTGTAATTAGAACGGCTCATACAAATAGGGGTGTTTGGTACTGTGAAATGGCGGGAGGTTTCATGTTAATAATAGTGGTGATAAAATTGATTGCGCCAAGGATGGATGAAATACCCGCTAAGTGTAGTGAGAAAATAGTAAGGTCTACAGAGGCTCCTGCGTGGGCCAGGTTTCCTGCAAGGGGTGGGTAGACGGTTCATCCGGTACCGGCCCCTGCTTCTACGCTTGAGGAGGCTAGGAGTAGGAGAAGTGAGGGAGGTAGAAGTCAAAAGCTCATGTTATTCATTCGAGGGAATGCTATATCAGGGGCCCCAATCATTAGGGGGACAAGTCAGTTTCCAAACCCTCCAATCATAATTGGCATTACTATAAAGAAAATTATTACGAAAGCATGTGCTGTGACGATCACATTATAAATCTGGTCATCACCCAAAAGAGCGCCGGGTTGGCTTAGTTCTGCTCGGATTAGCAAGCTTAAGGCTGTGCCTACTATCCCAGCTCAAGCACCAAAAATCAAATAGAGGGTGCCGATATCTTTATGATTAGTTGAGAAGAGTCAACGTGTAATTGCCACGGGTAAGATGGCTGAGGGTTAAGCGGTGGATTGTAGCCCCATGTACAGAGGTTCAAATCCTCTTCTTACCAGCCTTGAGGTGTTTTTACATATCAGATTGCAAATCTGAAGAAGCAGATTGACGTCTGCCGGGGCTTTCCCCCGCCTATTTTGTTTTTACTAGGCGGGGGAAAGTTAGACGGATGCTCGCTGGTTTGAGCGTTTAGCTGTTAACTAAAAGTTTGTAGGATCGAGGCCTGCCTGTCTAGAAAGGCTTTAGCTTAATTAAAGTGTCTGTTTTGCATACAGGAGATGTGGGTTAATGTCCTGCAAGTCTTACAGAGACTGGAAGATTTTCACTTCCACTGAGGGCTTTGAAGGCTCTTGGTCTGTTATGTTATCCTAAGTCTCTTAAATGGTTAGGAGGGCTGTTAGGGCTGGTGTTAACGGGAGGAGGCAGATTGTAGCTGTTGTGGTTACGGTGAGTAGAAGTGTTAGCTGTGTTGATTGGAGGCGCCATGGAGTGGTTCCGGTGGGCGTGTTAGGAGAAATTGTGAGGGTTGATGCATAGGTAATTCGTAGGTAGAAGTATAGGCTTAATAGGGCGGTTAGTGCGGCCAGTGTGGCTGGAAGGGCGAGTCCTTGTTTTGTCAGTTCTTGAAGGATTAATCACTTCGGCATGAATCCTGTCAGGGGAGGGAGTCCTCCTAATGACAGTAGAATTAGGGGCGTGAGTGAGGTGAGTATTGGGGTTTTAGCTCAGGAGAGGGCGAGGGAGTTGATGTTGGTGGAGGTGTTTAGTTTAAAGATTAAAAATGTTGCGGTGGTTATTATTAGGTATGTGATTAGTGTTAGGAGTGTAAGGGATGGGGAGAATTGGATGACTAGCATTATTCATCCTAGGTGGGCGATTGAGGAGTATGCTAGGATTTTTCGCAGTTGTGTTTGGTTTAGACCCCCTCAGCCTCCTACTACGGTGGATGTAAGTCCAAGAAATAGTAGTAGGTTTGAGTTTGTTGGCTGTATTTGTAATAGGAGGGCGAAAGGAGCGAGTTTTTGTCAGGTTGATAAGATAAGTCCGGTGGTCAGGTTTAAGCCTTGTAGTACCTCTGGTAGTCAGGAGTGTAGGGGGGCTAGGCCAAGTTTTAGGGCAAGGGCAACTGTTACTATTGTGATTGGGACGGGGTGGGATATTTGTTGAATATCCCATTGTCCAGTTAGTCATGCGTTTGTTGTGCTGGCGAATATTAGGGTTGCGGCAGCTGTTGCTTGGGCCAGGAAGTATTTTGTGGCGGCTTCAATTGCTCGGGGGTGGTATTGGTGGGTCATTAGGGGGATGATGGCTAGGGTATTAATTTCTAGGCCTATTCAAGCAAGGAGTCAGTGGGAGCTTATAAATGTGATGGTAGTTCCCAGTCCTAGGCTGAATAATAAGGTGGCTAAAACGTAAGGGCTCATTAGTAAGGGAAGGATTTTAACCAACATGTTTGGGGTATGGGCCCAAAAGCTTAATTTAGCTGACTTTACTAGGAAGTGGTGTAGTGGAAGCACTGAGAGTTTTGATCTCTCCGGGTAGGGTTCGAGTCCCTTCTTTCTAAGGAGTTGGGGGGATTTTAACCCCCGTGTTTCACTCTATCAAAGTGGCCCTTAACTTCAGGCACAACTCCTTTGTGGCTATAGTTGTGGGGGTAGGCCTGCAAATGCCACGGGCAGGGCAAGATGTCATACGATTAGGGCAAGTGTAAGGGGTAGAAAGTTTTTTCAGATTAGATGCATGAGTTGGTCGTACCGGAATCGTGGGTAGGAGGCTCGGACTCAGAGGAAGGCGACTGAGAGTAGGGCTGCTTTAATTATAAGGTTTAGGGAGGTGATTTCTGGTATTGAAGGGATATGTGAGGCTCCTAGGAATAGGATGGCGGATAGTGTGTTTATTAAGATAATGTTAGCGTACTCTGCTAGGAAAAATAGGGCGAAAGGTCCTCCGGCATATTCTACATTGAAACCTGAGACTAGTTCGGACTCACCTTCGGTTAGGTCGAATGGGGCTCGGTTGGTTTCTGCTAGCGTTGAGATGAATCATATGGCGGCTATGGGTCAGGCGGGGAAGACAAGTCAGATACTTTCTTGGGCTGTGCTGAATGTTTGTAAGGTGAAGCCTCCGGTGAAGATAATTATACATAGGAGAATTAGGCCTAAGCTTACTTCGTAGGAAATGGTTTGGGCTACTGCTCGTAGGGCCCCGATTAGGGCGTATTTTGAATTTGATGCTCATCCTGAGCCGAGAATGGAATATACTGCTAAGCTTGATAGGGCAAGGATAAATAGGATTCCCAGGTTTAGGTCCACTACAGGGTATGGTATGGGTATTGGGGCTCAGAGGGTTATTGCTAGTGTTAGGGCAAGTATTGGAGTTAGTAAAAATAGGAGTGGGGAGGATGTGGATGGGCGTACGGGTTCTTTAATAAAGAGTTTAACTCCATCTGCAATTGGTTGCAATAATCCGTATGGGCCAACTACGTTGGGGCCTTTACGTAGTTGTATGTAGCCTAGTACTTTACGTTCAACTAAGGTAAGGAAGGCTACCGCTAGTAGAATTGGGACGATGAAGGCTAGGGGGGAGATCACGTGGGTAATTAGGGTTGAGATCATAATTAAGGAGAGGACTTGAACCTCTGTGGAAAGGGCTTAGGTCTTTTGCAATGTCCGGGCTCTGCCACCTTAATATGTTATATTCTATAACAGAATAGGGCACCCCGTTATTCGCTTAAGTTGGGTTCAGCGAGTAAGGGTAAGGCGTGTTTTTAACATGGGCCTTTTCTTTTTGGTCCTTTCGTACTGAAAAAGGATTACATCATAGATAGAAACCGACCTGGATTACTCCGGTCTGAACTCAGATCACGTAGGATTTTAATCGTTGAACAAACGAACCCTTAATAGCGGCTGCACCATTAGGATATCCTGATCCAACATCGAGGTCGTAAACCCCCTTGTCGATATGGACTCTATAAGGGGATTGCGCTGTTATCCCTAGGGTAACTCGGTTCGTTGATCGGCTTTGCCGGATCATATAGGTCAGATGTTCTGTTTTTTAGAGCGGGGGCTCTTTTTTGGAGGATTAGTAGTCCCATTCCACATGGGGGTTTTTTGTTTCCCCGCGGTCGCCCCAACCAAAGGCATTGGGTCAGGTTTCGTATATTTTTTCTCCTTTATGAGGGGTGTTTAGTACGATCTGATTGTTGCCTAAAGCTCCATAGGGTCTTCTCGTCTTATGTCCTTATCCCCGCTTCTGCACGGGGGGATCAATTTCATTAACTTGGAAAAGGAGACAGTTAAACCCTCGTTATGCCATTCATACAGGTCCCCATTTAAGAGACAAGTGATTGCGCTACCTTCGCACGGTCAAAATACCGCGGCCGTTAAACGTATAGTCACAGGGCAGGCGGGACCTCTTATTCATTGTTTTGCAAGAGGCGATGTTTTTGGTAAACAGGCGAGGCTTGTGTTTGCCGAGTTCCTTCTCTTCCTTTTAGTTTTTCCTTGTGGCACTCCAGTGTGGGGTTAACGGTTGATTTGTTTGAGCATTTTTCTTGTGATTTGTGTTATTGTCATTTCCCTCTTTGGTTGGGGCCGTTAATGTTCGGTGTGGGTTCGTTCCGATGTACACTTGTGCTTGGAGAAAGTCTTTACTTTCTTATTACTCATATTAGCATAATCAATTCCATGCTTGCATGGGAGGGCCTGATATATTCTTAGGGGATTTAGATTTTGTTATCGGAATTAGAGGAAATTGAATGTTTGAGCTTTAACGCTTTCGGTCAGGGTGGCTGCTTTTAGGCCCACCTAAACATAATACCTTTGTTAAATGTGATCTTAATCCTCCTGTTAAAGTTGTGTCTTGTGTTACAGGGGCTGTACCCCCTGTAACTAACTCCCTTAGGGTTTCTTTTAGTCGGGTGGGGTTAGCACTAAGTTGAAGAAAGAACCTAGGGGGCTGAACTTCTATCCATTTCTCAGGCAACCAGCTATAACTAAGTTCGGTAGGTTTATCACCTCTACTCAAGGATCTTCCCACTCTTTTGCCACAGAGACGGGTGTGCCCTTTAAATAGGCTGTCCTGGAGTAGCTCACTTAGTTTCGGGGGTTCAAACTAAAGTCCTCTTTGCTTGGGGTTACTAGCTAAATCATGATGCAAAAGGTACGAGGGGTAATCTCTGCTTTTCTTGGCTTTACTGGGTTTTTTCATTTCTCTTTCAGCTTTCCCTTGCGGTACTTTTTCTATTGCTCTTTGATCTTTTTCTATCTCCTATACTAGAGTGGAAAAATGGTTTGTTTTGGTTTTGTAGTGTGTGTGGGGTTATTTATGGTTGGTTGTTGAATTTATGTTGGTAGGCTAGCTGTTGGGCTTCAGGGTAATCCGATTTGCACGGATGACTTCTCGGTGTAAGGGAGATGCTTTTCTGTCTTAGCTATACTCTGATTTGTCCAAGTGCACCTTCCAGTACACTTACCATGTTACGACTTGCCTCCCCTTAGCAGGATATATGTATTAGTTATTTGGGTAGTGATAGCTTGGGGAGAGTGACGGGCGGTGTGTGCGCGCTTCAGGGCCGGTTTCAGAGAAGCTCTCTATTCTTCTCTTACTACTAAATCCTCCTTCAGATTCATATTTCAATGTATCGTTCGTAATTTCCTAAAGTAGGGAATGTAGCCCATTGCTTCCCTTTCCGTACGCTACACCTCGACCTGACGTTTTAGGCTTTGCCAATTTTGCTTATTAAAAGACCTTCACAGGATAAGCTGACGACGGTGGTATATAGGCGGGTTGAACAAGGAAAGGTGAGGTTGAACGGGGGTTATCGGTTCTAGAACAGGCTCCTCTAGGTGGATCTAAAGCACCGCCAAGTCCTTTGGGTTTTAAGCTAATGCTCGTAGTTCCCTGGCGGATGGTTTGGGTAAAAAACCATCAATGTTTAAGGCTAGGCATAGTGGGGTATCTAATCCCAGTTTGTGCCTTAGCTTTCGTGGGTTCAGAAATAATAGAGCCACTTTCGTTGTTGTGCTTCTTACTCTCGGGTGCGTATAACAGCCTTGAGGGCGTTCGGCTCTAATTTGTTGTACTTTTCCTAACCACTCTTTACGCCGGCGTCTGTCAGCTTGGGCCTCTCGTATAACCGCGGTGGCTGGCACGAGTTTTACCGGCCCTCTTGAGCCTTAACTAAGTCAAGTTTTCACTTATGGCTTAATGTTTGTCACTGCTGAGTTCCCTTGAGGGTGTGGCTAAGCAAGGTGTCTTGGGCTAATCTTGGATTGTGCCTGATACCAGCTCCTTGTTCCCAAGTAGGGAACTGTAGGGCATTCTCACGGGGGTGCGGAGACTTGCATGTGTAAGTTAGGTTAGAGTTGACAGAAAAGTCAGGACCAAGCCTTTGTGCTTTCGGAGCTTTCTAGGGCCCATCTTAACATTTTCAGCGTTACGCTTTAATTAAGCTACGATAGC